TTATAGCAATGAAATCCTATTGTTCCTACCCTGAGTGAAGTGATAAATGACTGATTACAAATATCTATGATCTATAATACTATTTCTTCTCTATAAAGGACCAGAGATGCCTTGCTTACGTATCATTGGGAAGTGCATTAACATAAATACGGCAGTAAGTAGAGGTAATACAAAAGTGTGTAAACTATAAAAACGAGTCAGGGTGGATTGGCCTACACTAGCACTTCCACGCAATAACTCTACCAAAGGCGATCCTATTACAGGAATAGCTTCCGGTACACCTGTTACAATTTTGACTGCCCAATAACCAATTTGGTCCCGGGGTAAGGAATAACCAGTCACGCCAAAAGATGCGGTCAATACAGCTAAAACTACACCTGTAACCCAAGTCAATTCACGAGGTTTTTTAAAGCCACCGGTGAGATACACACGAAATACGTGCAGGATCATCATTAGCACCATCATACTTGCGGACCATCGATGAACTGATCGGATTAACCAACCAAAGTTAGCTTCAGTCATTATATATTGAACGGAAGCAAAAGCCTCAGTAACCGTTGGGCGATAGTAAAAAGTCATAGCAAATCCCGTAGCTACTTGTACTAAAAAACAAGTAAGTGTAATTCCGCCTAAACAATAAAATATGTTCACATGGGGAGGGACATATTTACTAGTTATATCATCTGCAATCGCCTGAATCTCAAGACGTTCTTCGAACCAATCATATACTTTATTGAGATAGGTAAATCCAGGGAACTCCCCCTCTGAGAACCGTATATGAGAATTTCATTTCGTACGGCTCAAACAAAAACCACCCAAATACTGGCTAGAATGGATATGTGTAATAAAAAGTTTGAAACTTATTTATCTTTCCTCCTATGATTCACTCTTTCTTTTTCTCTAAAGATACGAAAGAATAAAAATCTGAAAGCTCTTCTTTGTGGTTATAATGCTAAAAAATATCAAGTTGGCTCATTCGTCTTTATGTTGATTGTTACAGGCCTCTTGAATCCTCTATTTACCTATTTTTTATTTTCTTTTATTTGTTATTCTTGTTATTCTTATTTGTGTGTAACGCGGTTTTACTTCTGTTTTCTTTATTATTGATAGGAATTCTCTTGTTAAGACCCTATGAATCGATTAAAACCTCAGATTCATACTACAACCACGATGATTCAAGAAAACCTTCAAACTAAGTCCAAAAATTCCCTGAGTAAGAATCGTTGGATCATCACTTATTCAATGAATAGATATACGGAATAAAAATTTAAAGAAAGGTTTGTCCCTTAAGCATAAACGGGAAAAAGAATAAAAATCTGTCGATTTATCACTTCTAACCCCCTTTTTTAACTATTTGGGGGTTAACTCTTTTTTTTTGGAGTCCGGCCCGCGAGGTCTTAATATAAAATATGAATCATAGTTAGAATAGTTTGTAATCTATTTCCTATATTCCGCGCGTTCCGGATACTAGAATGAATATCCGACGAGGTAAAACCATCTGTATCAAGATGACAGAACCACTCTCTGTAGTATCCATAGGATCAATTATAACAAGTCACACACTCATATTCCGGAAATACAGAAACAAAGAAATTCCACGGTCGAACTACCCAAAAATAGAATGGGCTAAAAACGACCTAAATGATTCACTTTGTAGTGAAAAGCGATTTAGTAGTTCTTGTGAATCTAATTCATTGAAATTCCATCCAGTAAAATGGAAGAATTATAAATCTCCAAAATAATAGATAGGAATATCGCAAATAGAGCCATTGCAATACCCATCAAAGGAGTAGTTCCCCAACCTGGAGCTACTTTACCATATTCCGAATTAAGTGGTTTCAATAAATCCCCTACAATGGTTCGTCTTGGACCAGATCTAGAACTATTCTCAACGGTTTGTGTAGCCATAAATCCTATTTTGTATTCAGTGAGAGCCGTTGACTTTGTATACCATTATATTGTAAATAAATGATCTTAGCATAGATCCATTGTGGTCTTAAAATTATATAATAATGGAAACAGCAACCTTAGTTGCCATCTCTATATCTGGTTTACTTGTAAGTTTTACTGGGTACGCCTTATATACTGCTTTTGGGCAACCCTCTCAACAACTAAGAGATCCATTCGAGGAACACGGAGACTAGTTGAAGTAATGAGCCTCCCAATATTGGGAGGCTCGTTACTTCAATCGAGATAATAAAAAATCATTTCATCTTTTTAGTTGGAACTTTAGGTGGTTCCCGAAAAAAGATGGCGAAAAATATTATTCCCAGAGTCGAGACTAAGAGGAATGTATAAACCAATGCTTCCATAGATTCGATTGTGGTTTACAATTATAGCTTCCATGCCTGTTTATTTTGGGTCGTCTCCCGGATAACTAAAGAGAAAGAGTCAAAGAAAGGGCAAAGGCAGCGATTCAAATCAAGATTTATCCGGCTCCCTGTCTATGTTAAATCACAAAAATAAAAGTAAGAAATCAATCTTGTATCAGACTACTTGTCGTCTTGTAGTCGGATCCCCAAGTTTTTGGAATGTTCCAAATTCTACTTGAGCATCCAAATCTGGGTCAATGCCGGCAAAAACATCTCGGAACAAGGTTCTAGCGCCATGCCAAATATGTCCGAAGAAGAAGAGCAGAGCAAATGAAGCATGGCCAAAAGTAAACCAACCCCTTGGACTGCTACGAAAAACACCATCGGATTTCAAAGTAGCACGATCTAATTCAAAAATTTCGCCCAATTGAGCGCGTCGAGCATATTTTTTCACAGTAGCAGGATCACTATAACTGACTCCATTCAGTTCGCCACCATAGAACTCCACAGTTACACCTACTTGTTCGACACTATACTTCGACTCTGCCCTTCGAAACGGAACATCGGCTCTAACAATACCGTCTCCGTCTACCAAAACAACCGGAAATGTTTCAAAAAAAGTGGGCATACGACGTACAAAAAGTTCACGCCCTTCCTTATCTCTAAAGATAGGGTGTCCTAACCACCCAACAGCTATTCCATCCCCGTTGTCCATTGAGCCCGCTCTGAATAATCCCCCCTTTGCCGGATTATTACCGATGTAATCATAAAAAGCCAATTTTTCAGGAATTTTAGACCAAGCCTCTGATAAACTTTGATTTTCGGCTATCCCAGCGCTAACTCTTCGATATATTTCTTGCTGGAAGTATCCCTGATCCCATTGATAACGAGTGGGACCAAATAATTCAATCGGGGTAGTTGCTGAACCATACCACATAGTTCCAGCAACAACAAAAGCGGCAAAAAAGACAGCAGCGATACTGCTGGAAAGGACGGTTTCAATATTTCCCATGCGTAATCCTTTGTATAGACGTTGGGGCGGACGGACACTAAGATGGAATAGGCCGGCTAATATGCCCAATGTCCCTGCTGCAATATGATGAGAGGCTATTCCTCCCGGAACAAAAGGATCAAAACCTTCCACACCCCACGCTGGATTTACAGATTGTACCCTTCCGGTTAGTCCATAAGGATCGGACACCCATATTCCAGGACCATACAACCCCGTTACATGAAATGCGCCAAACCCAAAACAAGCCAACCCTGAAAGAAATAAATGAATTCCAAAAATCTTAGGTAAATCTAAAGAAGGTTTTCCTGTACGTTCATCAGAAAATATTTCTAGATCCCAGTACACCCAATGCCAAATAGCTGCCAAAAAGCATAAGCCAGAAAACACAATATGTGCCCCGGCCACACCTTCGTAACTCCAAATACCCGGATTCGTTATAGTACCTCCTGTGATACTCCAACCGCCCCATGAATTGGTTATTCCTAAACGAGTCATGAAGGGTATAACAAACATACCCTGTCTCCACATTGGATCAAGAACGGGGTCAGAGGGATCAAAAACCGCTAGTTCGTAGAGAGCCATCGAACCGGCCCAACCAGCAACTAGAGCTGTATGCATTATATGAACAGAAATCAAACGACCCGGATCATTCAATACGACGGTATGAACACGATACCAAGGCAAACCCATGGAAATACCCCTTTAATCAACGAATAATAGACACTATGTAACTTTATTGCATTGTAAAAAGTAAAAAAACTATGCTCTGGACCCACTCTTTCGGTAGATTTTCTCGAGGAAAGAATTAATATTTGTTCTATTCTTTTAGTAATAATAATAATAATAGATAGTAATAATAGACGAATTCCATTTGTAGGAACAAAAATAAGCAGATCTATTCTATACCCGATAAGTACCAATACGCAATGGTAGAGGGGATTGATCCCACTTTAATTTTCTCTGAGTGAAGACATACCCATTTGTTCATATCATTCCAAAGACCCATTCGTTTCGTAAAAATTTTCCTTTAGTCATAATCATTCGGTTTTCTTTTTTTATGTTATTGTTATGAACTTATTCAATTTATGGATAAACTATGATAAAGGCTAATCTTATTAAGACAATAAACCCGTTGTTACGCTTCCACATCAAAGTAAGATATAGTACTTAATTTTTTTTCTTTCATTTTATGCCTATTGGTGTTCCAAAAGTACCTTTTCGAAGTCCTGGAGAGGAAGATGCATCGTGGGTTGACATATAGTGCGACTTGTCAGATATATTGGGTCACATGGAATTTCCCCATTCTCTCCCCTGATCGAGATATCCCCTCTTTCGCCCAAAAAAGATTGATTGAATTATCAAAAGTTTGGAGCGTGAAATACAATTTAATCCTATTTATTTTTTGTAGGGGTATCAGATTAATATTATCAATTAGAATAATTTATGGTTGGCTCGACTGGACCAAAAAAATGAAGTATCCAGGCTCCGTTTAGAAAAAACCCAATTGGTAATATATCTAAGATTACTACTTTTATAATATTCTATTTATAAACAGGAGCGATCTCAAACTGTTTAATCAATCGAGTAATATAATGAATACATTTAATATAATGAATACATTGAATATTTAGTGGAAGACATGAAATAAATGAAATTGAAAAATAAAAAAAGCCATAGCAAAAAGACGTGGTATTGGGACATTTGCCCTATATGTGCAAATAAAAATCGGGCCTATCTTTACTCGGAGTAGAGCATAAACCTAAAAAAATTGAAAAAGCCCATTCAGGAACAAGAAAATGGCATCGTTATTTGGATTCGATCTCGATGAAACAATACATCAATGAGAAGTTCATTCGATAAGTTTAGTAAATTATTTATATATATATTTTATTTATATATAGGTAAAGTAAACAGGCCAAAACAAATCCTTCTTGAAAAATGGAAGAAAAAAAGCCCTTTGTTAGAAGTTAGAAAGAGCCCCCTATGAAAATAAAAAAGAATGAGGGCTGCAATCTACACATTGATTCTTTTTTTTTGCGCGATTTTTGGTAAACCGTATGCATCAAAAGGTGCGCGTACGGTTCCTAAGGATACAATTATATCCTAATCAACCGACTTTATCGAGCAAGATTACTTTTTTTAGGCCAAGAGGTTGATAGCGATCTCTCGAATCAAATTATTGGTCTTATGGTATATCTCAGTCTAGAGGATGATAGCAAAGATCTGTATTTGTTTATAAACTCTCCCGGGGGGTGGGTAATACCCGGAGTAGCTATTTATGATACTATGCAATTTGTACAACCAGATGTACAGACAATATGCATGGGATTGGCCGCTTCAATAGGATCTTTTCTTCTGGTCGGAGGAGAAATTACCAAACGTCTAGCATTCCCTCATGCTCGGCGCCAATGAGTTTTGTATTTGAGAGAAAAAAGAAGACTATGCCTTCGCCATATGAAATATGACTATTAAGTAATAATAGCATGGCATTTTGAATTCGATATGAGAAACCCTTTTTTTATTTTTGTTTTTTTTTTTTTTCAAAAATAAATCATTAGATTATATATCGAACGAATAGTATGAGATAAAGGGCATTTCCGATTTTATCTGATTTATCGGAAGCCTATTGCAGCGTCACAAACTTTTTTGTTTTCACACCAGAGGGATAATAACAATATTTCTCTTAGGAAAGAATACAAAAAAAAAGAAACTTTGGGATTGCTTAATAACAGACTAAATAAATATATAAAGCAACGGAACCATCATAGTATGTTTTAACTACTCCAAAATAAAATGAAGGATGGTTATTGGATTATTTACCGATCGGGGTCTGATAGGCCCTATATTTGAATTTGATTTTATACTTCTTCAATGGAATGGAGGTTATAAAGTAAATTCCATTGTATAGCCGTATGCAATGCGCAAAAGATGCCTGTACGGTTGTTCAATTCTATCTTTTGGTTTTCATATCATTACTCGTTATTTAATTTATTCTCTTTGATTTCTCTTCGAGATAGAAGAACCATTTATTAGGTTATATAATCAGGGTAATGATCCATCAACCTGCTAGTTCTTTTTATGAGGCACCCGCAGGAGAATTTATCCTGGAAGCGGAAGAAATGATGAAGCTGCGCGAAACCATTACAAGGGTTTATGTACAAAGAACAGGCACACCTCTATGGGTTGTATCCGAAGACATGGAAAGAGATGTTTTTATGTCAGCAACAGAAGCCCAAGCTCATGGAATTGTTGATCATGTAGGGGTAGAATAAAAAATAACAGGGATTTCGCGCAAATACAAATACGCCATTTGAAATTTTATCTTCTTACTGGGTTTGATAGAGTATTCTATTAATTAATTTATTACTATAGAAGTAATTCCTAATCGGCCGGTTAGGATCGATCTAAACCAGCTCATTATGTATACGAGTCAACATGCCAACTATTAAACAACTTATTAGAAAGACGAGACAGCCAATCAGAAATGTTACGAAATCCCCCGCCCTTGGGGGATGCCCTCAGCGACGAGGAACATGTACTAGGGTGTATGTGTGACTCGTTCAGAGCATGGACTGGGGCAAAAGAAAAGAACCCATTTTTCCAGTATCAGTGATCAGTAACAGTAAATAAGATAAAATAAAACGGAAGAACTCCATTCACTATCTAAAAAGTATCTATCATACCCTTCTATTGTGTATCAAAATTTATGGTTTCTAGTGGTGTAAATCCAATCGTCTCCATTTTCAATTTAAGATGAGAAAGAATTTCCCATTGGTAGCAAATGTTTATCCATTAAGCGGGGGGAATCCCATTTAAAGGCAAGAAAGATTACGCCCTTACTCTTTCAACAACGGACTAAGAGGGTCAGCTACACAGTTAATCTTCATAATTAAATACCGTTACTGTATAAGTGGATCTCGTTGTGAAAGACGGATTACTGAATAATTCATGGGTAGAGCCAAAAAGTGTGAACTGTACAAGTTAACAATAGCATTGATTAAATGAAAGAAAAGAAGGGGCTCCGGTGTATAGAAGGGATCTCGCCGTTTAAGAAGTAACCATAGAAACGATGGAACCCACTATTTTTTTTTTATTCATTTCTATTTTATATTTACTACTTTTTGTTTTTATTTAATATTAATATGCTTTTTTTAATATCTAGTATCAATATCAATATTATTTCTTATTTCGAGGTAAAATGCCTATAAAAAAAAAGAAAAAATCGTGGGCGGGAAGGTTATAGTAGCAAAAGCCGTTGGAGTTTTTATTTTATACATTGGAAGGATCCGTTTTGTTATTAACAAACTAGTAAAGGGGAAGGGAATAACTGAAAGAAAAGAAATCAATTAGTTATTTATCAAAGTTTCATTTATTCAATGACCAGAATTAAACGAGGATGTATAGCTCGGAGACGTAGAACAAAAATTCGTTTATTTGCATCAAGCTTTCGAGGGGCTCATTCAAGACTTACTCGAACTATTACTCAACAGAAAATAAGAGCTTTGTTTTCGGCTTATCGGGATAGAGGTAGGCAAAAGAGATATTTTCGCCGTTTGTGGATCACTCGGATAAATGCAGCAATTCGAGGGAATTTCGTATACTATAGTTATAATATTTTCATACACAATCTGTACAAGAAGCAGTTGCTTCTTAATCGTAAAATACTTGCGCAAATAGCTATATTAAATATAAATTGTCTTTCTATGATTTCCACTGAGATTATAAAATAAGTAGATTGGAAGGACTCCATAGGAATGTTTTAAATTTTAATGGAGTGCGCTGTAAAATTAACTCCGGGAAGGTAGAATAGAAATTAGTATGATAAAATATAATCAAATAATATGATAAAGTCGTCAAAATGAACAAACAAGACGTTCAATAAAAAAAGATTTCTTCTTTTTCCCCGATACTTTTTTTCTTATGACACGACACTCACATCTTAATTCGCGAATTTTTCGAACAAAACATCAATCCGCCTTTGAGTTCGTATTGGAATTTTGATTCAAGTGAAGAGTAAGCCTATCCCCCTTTTTGATTCTAAGACCCGCAGTTCTAGCAGCCGACTCACCTCTTTCAAATTGTTTCTCATTATTAAGAAAGGGTAACAAAGATAAAATACGAGCTTGCTTGATAGCAATAGTAATTAATCGTTGTTGTTTTAAGTTTAATCTATTCACCCGTCTAGATAATATCTTTCCTTGTTCACTAATAAATCGACTAATTAAACTCATGTTTCTATAATCAATTCGATCCCCCGACCCAATCGGGGGCAAACGCCTACGAAAAGATCGCTTGGATTTAAAATAGAGTCGCTTGGATTTATCCATGATTTGTTTATTCCTTATCCCGAAAATCCTAATTTTGTCGGGGATTTCTTTTTGGTTTGTTTATCTTTAAATATATGTTATATATAATATATGGTATATGACATTTTTCATCTTCCTTGGAAGGATGACATACAATACATACGTGTAATCGGTTCCATCTATTTCTTTATCTCCCCATGAATTGTATATTTGTAACAAAAGGGACAGAATTTTCTCAATTCCAATCGACTAGGCGTATTGTGTCGATTCTTTTGAGTAATATATCTGGAAATACCAACCCTCTTTGATTCCTTATTAGCATCATTTCGAACAGCACAATTGGTACATTCCAAAATAACTGTTACTCGAACATCTTTCCCCTTGGCCATGAACCCCCTTTGTATTTTTGATTCACTCAACTATTCTATTTTGCGATCCAAAGAGAAAAAAGGAACGAAAAAAAAAAATAGAAGTTGCTAACTCGAAATAAAATTATGAAAAATTTCGTTGCAATCAAGATAGTAATAATAAGTAATACAATGATTTCGAACTACATTTCTAATCCCAATATAGCGTTTCGTCTTTCATTTAAGTATTTTGTATGATATCGTTGACCTATCCATCAATTTCCATTTCCGTTCTCATTCTCTTTTTAATTATTTTAATTTAAATTAAAAATTTTATTTTAATTCGAGCCTCGGGCCTGAGGCCCGAGTTCCGAGTTTCACTGAATTTGAATCCACTTTTATTCTTTCTCTTTTCGAACTTATTCAAATTTTAAAAATTCTAAAATTAAAAGATGGGAAGGGGAGGGATTAGTCACAGAGATTTTATTAAATCCCTAATCTTCTTCACCACTTCCCATGTTACTAACTAGAATGAAAAAAAGGGGAATATCAGCGCATCCGGAAATAAACGATTGATCTCTATCAATAGACCTGCTAAAAACCCGAACCATATAGTACTTACTACCGGCGCCCCGGAGAGATATGTTTTTAGATCTCGCATTTTATTTGAAATCCTCCTTCTTTATTGGAATTTGTAATACATATATGATCAGACATATATGGAGTTAATGATCGCTTGTATTTGTCCGCGGAATCCCTAATTCAAATTGAAATGTACAACGATTCAGTAGAATATTCCTTTTCTTAAAAAAAATGTGCCCTTTTCTGTACCAGCATTTCCCCAAAATATTCATTTTTTTTACAGCGGGTTTCATTATACGTAACGCATATAAGTAGTTTATTATAATTAATTAATAATTAATTATATGTTCTATGATATGAGATCAAAAAGAAGAAATGACAAGATAATTTTTGTATAGAAATGGAGTAAATAAAGATGTGGAAAACAATACGGGTATTCTCTACAATGACACTGTAACCCAATTGAAAGGGATGTAGCGCAGCTTGGTAGCGCGTTTGTTTTGGGTACAAAATGTCACGGGTTCAAATCCTGTCATCCCTACCTATTCTATTACTTATCTTATGAGCAGGAATCGTAACGAGGGATCAATTGAAATCGATTAAATTGGGCATCCATAACATGATAAATCTTTCATTTGACTCTATTCTACTATAGAATAGGATACGCATGCAAAAATATAATATATTAGGGTTACTTACAAAATATTTAGTGTGATAATAAAGCGCTCTTAGTTCAGTTCGGTAGAACGCGGGTCTCCAAAACCCGATGTCGTAGGTTCAAATCCTACAGAGCGTGATCCCATTCTTGTTATTCTTAGGTCGAAAATTACACTGAAATGAAATAATTGAACAGCAATTTCAATTTGACCCCTGCCCTATGTATTAAAATTAATAAAGCAAGTAGGGGTCAATCAAAAAAAGAGCTATTAATTAATTAAAGGTCCAACTGATCACCGCGTCTGTATTGTAAATATGCGGTTACAAATAATCCAGCCAAAGTAATAGAAATTAGACCTAAGACAATTCCAAATAGAAAAACTTCAATCATTTCAATTTGTTTGAAAGAGGAAAAGGAGAGGTAATATCTATTCTTAACTATTAATTCATATTGCCCATGAATCTCAATGACCAAAAATTGGAAATTGACACGGTAAGAAACTTAAGAAACTATAGAATATATGGAATAACACAGAAAGATTTCGTTTTTTTATGAATCGTTTGTTCAATTAATTTCAAATAAGTCGTATCTTGTTCAACCCGATAAATAGAGCTGAGGTTATAGTTAAAACCGCTAGTAGAAAACCGAAATAACTAGTTATAGTAAGCATAAAGAGGCTAAATGAAATATGGTCTTTTTATACATATGTTTAGAAAGCACTTCCCTAAATTCAAATTTTTGAAAGATACAAACAAGAATAAGCAAAAAGACCAATTCCACTTATTCTTTCAATTGAAAGTTTTTGATTCATCAATCCTTCTAAACAGTAATAAAAAAAAAAATGGGAGTGACATAGGTAAGAAATCAATTCATCATCTGTGATATCTGAGCATCCCCTAATTCCCAATCAACAGATTCATCTTAAAAACTAATATTCTTATACTAATATTATATATTATAATTAATAATCAAAATTAGAAATAATAAAAAACTCTGTTGTGTAACTTCATTCAAAAAATGAAATTGAATCGCTTTAAAATTGGAAAATCATTTCTATTTTGATTTTGATCTTTTTTTATTATTGTATCGAATACATTGTGTATTTTCGAACAAAGAATGACCTTATATTATACTAGAATCTCCCTTTTTTTTTACTTTAACTTTACTTTCCCTTTTCTTTTTTACTTTAATTTGATTTGACCTCATTAGATTCAGCAGTAGGTTCATTCTCATAATATCTCTAATGAGAAGAAAAAGAGTTTCGCATGATCTAATCGTGCGAAACTTATACATTTTTTCTTTACATATCTTAAATTAGAGAGCCCCCCGCCCTTTTATAATTATAATTCGATCAAGAACGGCCTTTTGGTTCTAATACAACAATGCGTGCATCGCGAATATTGATTATTTTCTTCTTTGTTCTCTTTCTTTCGTCGAAGACTATCGGCTAGCCTTACTTCTTACTGGACAACTAACCAATTCCTTAAAAATGAAAAAAAAAAAGGGGGGGGGGGTTCCAACAAAAAACATCTTCTACAAACACAAAAAGAAAGAATATTTTTATATTTTGGATCTAATTGAATTGTAGGTGTAGGAGAATGGAATATGATAATCCCACTCGCGAATTATTTGAAAGCAACCCGTTGTATTCACATTTTATCTGATCTTCAGTTTCTAATCCGAAGCCGATAATGGAGAGAACCCTTATACTACTACAGGAATTTGAAAATTTTTTTATTGAATAGTATAGAATACTACATCGACAGGCAACAATAAAAGAAAAAAGAAAGTCTCTAGCACTCCATTTAGATACTAATTGTGAAATTGCGTTGCTGTGTCAGAAGAAGGATAGCTATACTGATTCGGTATACTCTAAAGACACCCTTGGTACCCTATTGACGATCTCACAAAGATTCAATTTCAGTGAATTCCCATTTACTGATCTCATCTTTTACGGAATCGATCCCCTTTTTGACTGTACAAGAATACGTGGAGCTCGGCATGTCTGGAAGCACAGGAGAACGTTCTTTTGCTGATATTATTACCAGTATTCGATACTGGGTCATTCATAGCATTACTATACCTTCCCTTTTCATTGCGGGTTGGTTATTCGTCAGCACGGGTTTAGCTTACGATGTATTTGGAAGCCCTCGTCCAAACGAGTATTTTACAGAGAGTCGACAAGGAATTCCATTAATAACTGGCCGTTTTGATCCTTTGGAACAACTCGATGAATTTAGTAGATCTTTTTAGGAGGCCCCAATGACCATAGATAGAACCTAT